ATTTTTCACAGGATAAGGTCAGAATGCAGAAATGGGGTGATTCAGATTTCTCGCGGATATCCAAAAGTTTCAATATTTAAATCGAAGGTTCATACTGTAAGACTTATCTGATCTTATCAATTGTTAAAATGTATTTCTGGAAAAAATCATGAATTTTTCTAGGATTCTAGGACAGTATTCAAAATCTTATCGAAAACTTACAGCAGCTTGCCAAACAAAGGCTAAGAGAAAAAACAGCAAAGGTATAACTGGCATAAAATCTACAATTGGATTTAAAAAAGCGTAGGCCTCGGGTAATTTGGCAAAGAAAAAACTACTCGAATAAAGGGCAGAATTAAGGCAGATACCGATAAAACTAAAAATATTATTAAGCATAGCGAAGGTGTTGTTATTGTAGATAATTGCATTTTGATTGAGTTATTGATATCTTATTGATATTATTGATATAAGGCAAAAAGGAGTGACGAAGGGAAAATAGACCAAAAAAGCCTTTGAACTCACTCACCCAATAAAAAATCCTTCCATTCTCAAAAGAGAATAGAAGAAATCATACTTTCTTTTATACAATATCTTATATCTTAATTAAATTATATGTAATGATCAATCAATTCCAGGTTAATTCTATATCTACACGTGACAAAATCCTATCAACAAGGGATTCCGTAGATATGGATTTGCACTGGAATTGACGAACAACCACTACTAATATTAGTGTTTATTAGTTTAGAGATAGAAATCTAAATGGGGCGTAGCCAAGTGGTAAGGCAACGGGTTTTGGTCCCGCTATTCGGAGGTTCGAATCCTTCCGTCCCAGAGCATTATATCAATATCAGAAAAACGATTGCTTTTTTGATTTGAACAGCCCTTTCCTTTGTTTAAGATTCTAATATTGAATAGAGTGGGATTCTTTTTATTCATTTTTGCTGATGCCTCTGAATCATCTTTTTTTTTGCGAGCTGAATTGAGATACCCAGATGTAACTTAATCCATTTATGATCCAGGTTAGATAGAAACATAGATCGCAATAATTTTGAATAAAAAGGGTAGGACGGCCTTTCATTCTATGCCCATCCCCCGTATATTCGTATTGAAGTTAATTTTAAATTGTTGGTGGTTTAATTCAAACAGAACCATGGATTTATCTTTGATAAAGCAATGTGGTACTTAGTCAAAAACATTATTTTAATAATGATGTGGAAGTAGTAAATTGTTTTACTTAAAGTTTTATAAATCTTTTTAATGGCTTGTTCTGAGTCCTTTATATTCGAAGAAGTGTGAGATAGGTGAATCGATCCTATTGAGTCATGGAGATTCAAAGAAGAACTAATTTATTTGTTGTTAATGAAATAGAAATATAGACATATAGAAATATGGAGATTAATAAATTATTGCTGGGACTTTTTCAGAAAATATCTACCCATTGGTAACCATATAGAGGGACAAAAGCATAGATTACTATTTACCGACAGAACCAATGACTATTCATGATTCCATAATTGAATCAATTACATACTGGTTCCACACGAGAGAAATGTTATGGTAAAACTTCGTTTGAAACGATGTGGTAGAAAGCAACGTGCGACTTGAAGGACATGATCCGCTGTGGATGTAAGAATCCACCATTTTATTAGGAATAAAAGTGCTCTTGGCTCAACATCCTTTGTTCTACTCAACTAGAAACCTCAGCCTTTTTGGGGTTATAATGTAATTATAATGTAAATAGTACATGATGGAGCTCGAGTAGAAAGTATTAATTAATTTCTCAAGGGCAAGGGTCTAGGGTTAGTGCCAATGAATAAGTTGTTCCAACTTCGTAAGTATATCTTCAAATCGAAAGAATTCAATTCGAGAAAGTTTTCATAATAAAAAAATTTGGACTTGATAAAACTTTTTCGGTCAAAAGTGTAACATGCGGGAATCAACCGTTCTTATGATTCTTTGATAGAAAGAAATCACAAAAAAAGGTATGTTGCTGCCATTTTGAAAGGATTAAGGATCACCGAAGTAATGTCTAAACCCAATGATTCAAAGAAAAGATAAAGGATTTTGGAACAAGGAAACATCATTTTAAATTGTCTCAACAACTAAATCAGAATGAAGAATAAAAAAAATATTCTTAAATAAGACAAAAGGGGGGGTTAGAGACCACTCAATAAATGAAATGCTTAAGGATTTTCTTTGAGCTATTTGAAAGTTATCCAACTTGAGTTATGAGTACAAACTTTTTTTAGGAAAGAAAAAAGACTAATTTTCTTGAGCCGTACGAGGAGAAAACTTCTTATACGTTTCTAGGGGGGGTATTGTTCATCTACATCTATCCCAATGAGCCGTCTATCGAATCGTTGCAATTGATGTTCGATTCCGAAGAGAAGGAAGAGATCTTCGGAAAGTTGGTTTTTATGATCCGATAAAGAATCAAACTTATTCAAATGTTCCTGCTATTTTATATTTCCTTGAAAACGGCGCTCAACCTACAGGAACTGTTCATGATATTTCAAAGAAAGCAGAGATTTTTAAGGAACTTCGCTTTAATCAAACTAAATTCAGTTAATTAAATTATAGGGGGTATCATTCATATATATCATATATAGTCTAACTTTATTATACTATAACTAGTGCTACTTCTTTTTCTCTTACTGTATTCATATCTATTTTTTATTCCCATATAATCGCATCCATACGTTATCTAACGGACCAAAAGAAATATATTATTATAAATATAATAATATAATGAAATATAATTGGATCTCAAAATATAAAATTCTGATATTACCTTCAATCGGATGGTTTTCGTTGGAACTCTACTAACAAACAATAACCCCGGAATCAAGCTTTCTTAACTTCATTTATATTGATTGAATAACTCCGATCCTTTATTTTATTCATATTCCCCTATCTACTTTAATATATATATATATTATCTATGTAGTGCTAATCCAACACCAGTCCTTCGTTTTTTTTTTTTTCGTTGAATTTCATTCTATTTTTCCCATTGTATTATTTTCGCAATATTTAGATTGACAACAGTGTATCGAACAAATATAATATAATTTGATCGTGTATAAATCTATTTATCCCCCCCATGGATTTGGTTTTTAAATTTATTCATCTGAATCTCTTCATTTTTATGTTCAGTTCAGAATCGATAAAAATGTTTTCTTTGTTCTATTATTGTTAGTTCAAGGTTTTGATTGTGTCATGCAATCAAATTTATTTATTTTGATTTCAACTGTATCTCCACATACTAATTTTTTTATATTTTTATTTTATTATTCGGGTTGCTAACTCAACGGTAGAGTACTCGGCTTTTAAGTGCGGCTAGGATCTTTTACACATTTTGATGAAGCAAGGGATTCGTCCATACCATCGGTAGAGTTTGTAAGACCACGACTGATCCTGAAAGGGAATGAATGGAAAAAATAGCATGTCGTATCAATGGAGAATTTTAAGAATATTTGATTCTTACCGGATCGATCCAAAGACTTGTTTTGAAGTCTTGGAACAGAACAAAATAAATTCAAAGTTGGGTCGAGTCAATAAATGGATAGAGCCATATGGCTCCAATTATAGAGAAACAAAAAGCAACGGGCTTCTGTTCTTAATTTGAATGATTACCCGATCTAATTAGACGTTAAAAATATATTAGTGCCTAATGCGGGTAAAGGCTTCTCCTATGAGTGGATTATCTATTTTTTTACTGAATCCTAACTATTATTAGCTATTCTCCATTATGGATTGGAGATAAATGTATAGAAGAAGTGGTATATTGATAAAGATCATCTTTTTTCCAAAATCAAAAAGAGCGATTGGGCTGAAAAAATAAAGGATTTCTAACCATCTTGTTATCCTATAATGGAAAATAAATCCATTGGATGAAAAAAGAGAGGATAGAGAATCCGTTGATAAGTTTACCTGTTTCCGAGGTATCCATTCTTTTATATATAATACCTTGTTTTGACCGTATCGCACTATGTATCATTTTATAATCTAAGAAATCACCTATCTTTGGTTAAAATTCTAATTTTAAATGGGGGAGTTTCAAAGATATTTAGAACTCAATAAATTTAAATTTCGGCAACATGATTTCCTATATCCACTTATCTTTCAGGAGTATATTTATGCACTTGCTCATGATCATGTTTTAAATAGATCCATTTTTTTGAATAATATTGGTGGTTATTACAATAAATCCAGTTCACTAATTGTGAAACGTTTAATTACTCGAATGTGTCAACCAAATCATTTGGTTATTTCTGCTAATGATTACAACGAAAATCCCTTTTGGGGGCATAATAACAATTTATATTATCAAATAATAGTAGAGGGATTTTCAGTCATTGTGGAAATTCCATTTTCCCTACACTTAGTATCTTTTTTAGAAAGTAAAAAAATAGTAAAAGTGCATAATTTACGATCAATTCATTCAATATTTCCTTTTTTAGAAAACAATTTTGTACATTTAAATTATGTATCAGATATACTAATACCCCAGCCCATCCATCTGGAAATATTGATTCAAACTATTCGCTACTGGGTCAAAGATGCCTCTTCTTTGCACTTATTAAGATTCTTTCAGTATTACAGTTTTATTACCCCAACTCCAAAGAAAGCCATTTCCATTGATTCAAAAAGGAATCAAAGATTATTATTGTTTCTATACAATTATTATGTATGTGAATACGAATCTATCTTAATTTTTCTTTGTAACCAATCGTCTCATTTACGATCAACATCTTCTGGAATTCTTTTTGAGCGAATCTATTTTTATAGAAAAATAAAAAATCGTGTAGAAGTCTTTTCTAATGATTTTTCAACTGTCCTATGGTTGTTCAAAGATCCGTTCATGCATTATGTTAGGTATCAAGGAAAATTAATTCTGGCATCAAAAGGTGCGCCTCTTCCGCTAAATAAATGGAAATATTACCTTATCAATTTTTGGCAATTTTATTTTTACGTATGGTCTCAACCAGTAAGGATCCATATAAACCAATTATCCAATC